TTTTTTTTTCGTTCTTTTTTTTCCCCATATGGATATAGAATAGAACACATTATTTTTTTTGCCGCTGTAATTTTGAAAATTAAAGTTTAAATGCCCTTCAAAAGTAAGTAAATACATCCGAAACATATAAAATGCTGTTAACCCTGCTGTGAAACACGCTATTATTGCGAAAATGGGCGAATACGCCCAGCTATCATTAAGAATTTCGTCTTTGGACCAAAAACAAGCAAGGGGTGGAATACCACAAAGAGAAAGTGTACCTAATAAAAATGAAGTTTTTGTAATTGGCACATATTTTGTTAAACCGCCCATAAGAGCCATGTTCTGGCTTTTATCTGGAGAATATCCAACAAGGGTTTCCATTGAATGAATAATGGATCCAGACCCTAAAAATAATAATGCTTTCGAATAAGCATGTGTGATCAAATGAAATAAAGCAGATCGATACGATCCCATACCTAAAGCTAATATAATATAACCCAATTGAGACATTGTAGAATAGGCTAAACTTCTTTTAATGTCTCTTTGAGCAAGAGCCAAAGTAGCTCCTAATAGTATTGTTATTATACCTACCAAAGAAATTATATTCATTATGGAAGGTATAGCTGTAAAAAGAGGAAGAAGTCGAGCTACAAGAAAAATTCCCGCAGCTACCATAGTAGCCGCATGTATAAGAGCCGAAATAGGAGTAGGACCTTCCATAGCATCGGGTAACCATACATGAAGAGGGAATTGCGCCGATTTAGCAATCGCACCAACAAATAATAGGGAAGCACACAAAGTAAGAAATAAAGAATTGGCCCCGTTATCATCAATCAAATTATTAGCTATTTCGAACAAATCCCGAAATTCAAAACTCCCCGTTACCCAATAAAGACCTAAGATTCCTAAAAATAAACCAAAATCCCCTACACGATTAGTTACAAAGGCTTTTTGACAAGCACTTGCCGCAAGGGGTCGTGTGAACCAAAAACCTATTAATAGATAGGAACACATTCCAACTAATTCCCAAAAAATATAAATTTGTATCAAATTTGAACTCGTAACCAATCCAAGCATGGAAGCATTAAAAAACCCCATATAAGCAAAAAATCTCAAATAGCCTCGGTCGTGAGACATATAATTGTCACTATAAATAAGAACCATTATTCCAACAGTAGTAATTAATATTAACATAATAGAAGTAAGTGGATCTATCAAGTATCCAAAATCTAAGGAAAAATCATTATTGATTGTCCAAGACCATACATATTGGTAGATAGGACTGCCATTTATTTGCTGAATAGACAGATCCGCTGAAAAAATCATAACTATACTTAATAATAAAACACTAGGAAAAGCCCATATACGACGAATATTTTTTGTTGCCGCCGGAACAAGGAGAAGACCCATCCCTATTGCTATAGGAACTGGAAGGGGAACTAAAGGTATGATCCACGCATATTGATATGTATGTTCCATAATAAAATTCAACTTTTTTTATTAATTGTTTAATTGTTTCCGATTCACCAGCTCTTTAAGAAGTTATGATTGGTCAATAAAATTAAGTCAATGTTGAAAAGTTATTTTATTACTTAATTATATTATTACATTATTACAATAATAGAAATCTAATTTAAATCCGTATAAAAAAATTATACCAAAACAAAATAAGTACTTGATTCTGATAGGATTCTACGACCCCCCCCAAAAAAAAACCGATAAACATAAAAAAGGTCTCTCTTTTTTTTATTATCACATACCGTATTAATAAATTAACTACTAAAATTAACAGATACTAGTCTCATTCTATTTTTAGAATTTTACAGTCGAGTTTTCTTAAATTAGGTAAGAGTTCTGAAACTTTTTTATTTCTTTTTTTTTTATTCAATTTATATATCCGGGGATACCATGGGTATATATACAAATGCATATATGGGATAATATATAGCTACAATAAATATAGGGTATAGATGATTTAGAGTAGTAGTAAAAATATTACTATTACTATATATTATATAGTAAGTTAGTAAGTACTAGCCGGTATAAATCATTCTTTCTTCGGATATTGTATGTATATATATGTAATAGTTAAATGTATATGTAATAGTTTAACTATTACATATACATTTAACTATAACTAATGAATAACCTCTGTATTTTTAAATAGCGGTTCCGAAAAAACGTACTTCTATGTATGTCCAAAAAAAGTATTCGTAAAAATTTTTGGAAAAATAAAGCATATTGATCATCGATAAAAACTTTTTTTATTTTGCAAAATAACTTTCCACCGGAAAGGGGATTATAAAAGTTTTTTTTTATTCGATCAAAAAAATCGGATAAATGAAAAAGAAGTCGGCAAAAAATAAAAAATGAATGGTGTATAAAAAATGGAAATTATGGGCATGGATTGAGAACATAATTATCTAGTTTAACTCTTCAATTCTATAAAAACTTAAGCCGCGTGAAGAGCCATTGAATTGTTAAAACTAACACCATATCACACTACAATTAAGGTAACGATTATTGAATGTTCAAATAGGGAGGACGGGATTTAGAAAGATATTTTTTATTGTTTTCTCAAGATATTGCATTGAATTGAGCCCTTCTCCTTCAATCTCGACGATTGAAGATAGATGTACTATTATGATTTCGTCGAGCAAGCCGCTATGGTGAAATCGGTAGACACGCTGCTCTTAGGAAGCAGTGCTAGAGCATCTCGGTTCGAGTCCGAGTGGCGGCATCTTATAAAAAAATACTAGTAAACTAAATACTATAAAAACTCCTATAATGTATAAAATTAAATTTCGGATTTCCATTCCATTGTTGGGGGACATCTTTCTTTTAGGACTTTTATGATATTGTTTACTTTAGAACATATATTAACTCACATTTCTTTGTCGATTGTTTCCATTGTAATTACGATTTATTTGATGAACTTATTAGTTCACGAAATCGTAGGGCTATATGATTCGTCGGAAAAAGGAATGGTAGCCGCTTTTTTATGTATAACAGGATTATTAGTTATTCGTTGGATTTATTCAGGACATTTACCCTTAAGTGATTTGTATGAATCATTAATGTTCCTTTCGTGGAGTTTCTACATTATTCATATGATTCCCTATTTTAGGAACCATAAAAATCATTTAAATGAACTAACTGCACCGAGTGCAGTTTTTACCCAAGGATTTGCTACTTCGGGCCTTTTAACTGAAATGCAGCAATCCACAATATTAGTACCTGCTCTACAATCGCAGTGGTTAATGATGCACGTAAGTATGATGATATTGAGCTATGCAGCTCTTCTGTGTGGATCATTATTATCAGTAGCTCTTCTAGTCATTACATTTCGAAAAAATATCGATATTTTTTTGAAATGTAAAAGCAATCAATTAAAAATTGGGACATTTCCCTTTGTCGAACTTAAATACGCCAATGAAATAAGCAATGCTTTAAAATTAAAAAACAAGAATTTTAAAGCATTTCGAAATTATCATAGGTATCAATTAATCCAGCAATTGGATTGTTGGAGTTCTCGTGTCATTAGTCTCGGATTTATATTTTTAACCGTAGGTATTCTTTCAGGAGCAGTATGGGCTAATGAGGCATGGGGATCATATTGGAATTGGGACCCAAAAGAAACTTGGGCATTTATTACTTGGACAATATTCGCAATTTATTTACATACTAGAACAAATGAAAATTTGCAAGGCTCAAATTCTGCAATTGTGGCTTCTATGGGATTTTTTATAATTTGGATATGCTATTTTGGAGTAAATCTATTAGGAATAGGGCTGCATAGTTATGGTTCATTTGCATTAACATCTAATTGAAGAAAAGGTCTTACAAATCCAATACGCAATATATGGGAATAGCATATATAAAGAAAGTTTGTATGGGTTTTTAAGAACCATTTGAATCAAGTAGTGATTCAAACGGTTCTTAAAAACTACAAAAATACTTTAATACTTATTTAGTTTTCATTGTACAACGAACTATTAAAAAAATGAGTCTTTTTTGTCTATCTTTTTTTTTTATATGTTATATTTTACTTAATTTATGAAAACGATCTATAAAAGTAATTAGATATAATAGCTTCGACCTTGTCAATTGATAGTGAGAGAACGAAATCCGGATAAATACCAATACCTATTACGGGTAAAAAGATACAGATTGAAACAAAGAGTTCTCGCGGCCCAGAATCAAAAAAATGACAATTTGGAGAATTAAATTGTTTGTATCCATAGAACATTTGACGTAACATAGATAATGAATAAATAGGAGTTAATATCATTCCAATTGCCGTTACAAAAGTTATTAGGATTTTGGGGATTAAAAGATATTTTTGGCTCGTAATTAGTCCAAAAAAGACTACCAACTCTGCAACAAAACCACTCATTCCAGGCAATGCAAGAGAAGCCATAGAGAAGCTACTGAACATTGTAAATATTTTTGGCATTGGAACAGCTATTCCTCCCATTTCGTCAAGATAAACAAGACGTGTTCTATCGTAACTCGTTCCTGCCAAGAAAAAAAGCGCAGCACCAATAAATCCATGAGATATCATTTGTAAAATGGCCCCATTTAGTCCCGTATCAGTTATGGAACCAATTCCTATAATTATGAAACCCATATGAGATACGGAAGAATAGGCAATTCTCTTTTTTAAATTGCGCTGACCCGGGGATGTTGAAGCTGCATAAATTATTTGAATTGCGCCTACTATCATCAACCAAGGAGAAAATATAGAATGAGCACGGGGTAATAATTCCATATTAATCCGAACCAATCCATATGCTCCCATTTTTAATAAGATTCCGGCTAAAAGCATACATGTACTGTAATGTGCTTCTCCATGGGTATCTGGTAACCATGTATGTAGAGGTATAATCGGTAATTTGACAGCATAAGCAATAAGAAATCCAAAATATAATATTATTTCCAGCGCCACCGGATACGATTGATTGGCTGATGTTTCAAAATTTAATATTGGTTCATTGGAACCATATAAACCCATACCCAGAACTCCCATTAAGAGAAAAATGGAACCCCCTGCGGTGTACAAAATAAACTTTGTAGCTGAGTACAAACGTTTTTTCCCCCCCCACATGGCTAAAAGTAGGTATACAGGAATTAATTCTAACTCCCACATGATAAAAAAAAGTAAAAGATCTCGAGAAGAAAATAACCCTATTTGACCGCTGTACATTGCTAACATGAGAAAATGGAACAATCTCGAATCTCGAGTAACCGGCCAAGCCGCTAAAGTCGCTAAAGTAGTGATGAATCCCGTGAGTAAAATGGGTCCTATGGAAAGTCCATCGATTCCTAATCTCCAGTGAAAATCAAAAAAATGAATCCATTTATAATCCTGTTCTAATTGGATTAATGGATCGTCGAATTGGAAATGATAACAAAATGCATAAGACGTTAGAAGTAGTTCTAATATGCATATACAAATAGTATACCATCGAATAACCTTATTTCCTCTATGAGGGAAAAAGAAAATGAAAGTACCCGCGAATATCGGTAAAACAGCAATTATTGTTAACCAAGGAAAATCATTCGTGGTAAAGACAAGATACACTTTGACCAGAAAAACCCGTGCTCGAAAGAAAATAATATAATTTATCGAGTACGGGTTTTTGTCGGTAAAGATAAAAAAATGGATTCAAATGGAATTTTCTGGAATGTATTAATAAGCTAGACCCATGCTACGAGTTGTCTCATGCCATAAATAAACCCGGACACTTAGGAAATCCGTTGGACAGGCGGATTCGCACCTTTTACAACCTACGCAGTCTTCTGTTCTTGGAGCAGAAGCTATTTGCTTAGCTTTACATCCGTCCCAAGGTATCATTTCTAATACATCCGTGGGGCAGGCTCGTACACATTGAGTACATCCTATACATGTATCATAAATCTTTACTGAATGTGACATTGGAGCTATAAATTTTTTTAACATCATAAATTTTCGATCTAGTAATTAATTATATATTGTAGACACTAGACGAATCAATGATTTAGATTTACCAGAACCAACCAACTTCTGGATCTGCTCATGAAAGAGGGACAAGATACTTTGATTTATTACGTTTTAGCAAAGAGCACCATATCATATGCTTATGTCGCACATACCCATTTTAATTGGTAACTATATTTTATTTAATTTATATGTATATGATTATAATTATTTATTCAACAAATTAGATTGATTGATACGGGTTGATTTTCTGTTACGATGAATTGATGAAACAATAGCTAATCCAATGGCTGCTTCAGCAGCTGCAATTGCTATAACAAAAATCGAGAAAACATCTCCTTTTAATTGGCGACTATCAAATAAATCAGAAAATGTTACAAAATTGATATTAACTGCATTCAGTATAAGCTCAAGACACATAAGCGCTCGAACCATATTTCGACTTGTAATCAATCCATAGATACCGATGGATAATAAATAGGCACTCAAAACAAGTACATATTCGAGCATCATTGATCAACCCCTCATCAATCTCAATTCATTTCAATATGAACAAAAATTCCACCGATTCCATTGATTAAAATATATATATAATAATATAAAAGGAAAGTACGTAATGTAATTTAAAGTAAGGTATTGTTAATAGATAATAGATACAACTAAGAGCATTTCCATTTTTGAATTTTATCCATGAACAATAAATAAATAGAATTTAAAGAAAAGAGAAAGTCCTTATTAATTATAAGTATTTAGTACTGACGAGCCATAGCAATTGCGCCTATCAAGGAAACTAAAAGAATTATCGAAATAAGTTCAAATGGAAGAAAAAAATCTGTTGATAAATGAATCCCAATTTGTTGACCATTATTTATCAAGTCCTGCTCTATAATCTGGTTTGATCTTGTAGTCCAAATAATCCCGTACCATGACGTATCTAGGATAGTGGTAATTAGTGAAACAAAAATACTTGTACAAACCAATGAAGTCACCCCATCTCCAACGGTCCAAAAAAGATGGAAATCGTTGTAATATTCTGAATCATTGATGAACATCACAGCAAATACAATTAATACATTTATTGCTCCCACATAAATAAGAAGCTGTGCAGCAGCTACAAAATGCGAGTTCGATGGAATATGGAATAAGGATGTACAAACAAGAACCAATCCCAATGAAAAGGCAGAAAAAATGGGATTGGTAAGTAATACCACTCCTAGACCTCCCAATATAAGACCTAATCCCAAAAAAACCAAAAGAAAATCGTGTATTGGTCCAGGTAAATCCATTCTATGTAAAATAAAAGATAAATTCAGTCGAAATTTTTCATGATACGATTGACCAACCCAGAAAAAAAAAGAAGTTACCCTATAATTCAAAATTCAATTCTATATTATTATTATTTTATTTATTTTTTGATATGTTCCCGTATTCATATTGAATTAAATATAAATATAATGGGGTGGGGTTGATGTAGATATACATTATTAATTGAATGGTTGAATACCATTTCTATATCTGTTTCTCTATCCGAAAGTTTCGTTCGATTATATATATTAATTATTAAACCGAGAAATTTCGAAATTATCTAAGATATATATGAATTTTTCATCAAAAAGAAAACCACTATTCTCACCACTCGATAGTTAGGATTTTTAGTTATTGACCAAGGAAATGAAAGAAGCTTCGCTACTTTAGATCAAAACTTACTCAATTGGTAATTGTTCTTGAATCAAGTGGTTTTCCCGTGGCTTTTGTGATTTGAATCGAATTCATAATTGTTCGAATTGTGTAATCTCCAATTACTGGCATTGGTAACCGACCCAAAGCAATTTGATTATAATTCAACTCGTGACGATCATAAGTGGAAAGCTCATATTCTTCAGTCATTGATAAACAATTCGTTGGACAATACTCAACGCAGTTACCGCAAAATATACAGATTCCGAAATCAATACTGTAATTAAGCAAGCGTTTCTTTCGAATATCAGTTTCCAATTTCCAATCAACAACAGGTAGATCTATAGGACATACCCGAACACATACTTCACAAGCAATGCATTTATCAAATTCAAAGTGGATTCGACCGCGGAAACGCTCCGATGTGATCAATTTTTCATAAGGATATTGAATAGTTACAGGTAAACGATTCGCATGGGATAAGGTAATCATAAAACTTTGACCGATATACCTTGCAGCCCTTACTGTTTGTTGGCCATAATTTATGAACCCAGTTACCATGGGGAACATATCTTGCATATCTATGAATAATTTGATGTTTCTTTCTCTTGTTTGAGAAAAGGTATGAATCTAGAATATCCTGTGCCTTTACAATGAAAAGAGTTGGGAAGAAGTTGTCAATAATAGATTACCTAAAGAAATAGGTAAAAGAAATTTCCACCCAAGATTTAATAGTTGGTCCATTCTCATCCTAGGTAAAGTCCATCTCGTTGTGATAGGAATGAACAGGAACAAATAGGCTTTAGCTAATGTAATAAAGATACTAATTGTCGTTCCAAAGACTCCACCCATTTCATTTATTCCTAAAAGCTCAGGAATTAATATGTACGGAATAGAGAAATTCCAGCCGCCCAAGTAAAGAACTGTTACAAATAATGAAGAAACTAGTAGATTGAGATAGGAAGCAACGTAAAATAAACCAAATTTTATACCAGAATACTCGGTTTGATAACCTGCTACTAATTCTTCCTCTGCTTCTGGTAAATCAAAAGGTAATCTTTCGCATTCTGCTAGGGAAGAAATTAAAAAAACAGTAAACCCTATAGGTTGGCGCCAAAGATTCCAACCCCAAAAACCATACTTTGACTGTGCCTCAACTATATCAACTGTACTTGAACTGTTAGATAATCATAGTCGGTGAGAACATCACTATTCCCATCGCTATTGCAAAACCGTACATGAGACTTAAGCTTCATACGGCTCCTCGATGGCCACAAATAAATCTAAGGGCAGGTTCAATATTATCTCAATATATATACTTGTCTTATAGGGTAGATAGAGTAAAGATACATCGGAGAGTCCAAAATTAGACCAACGCAATTCTGTCTGCCATAATAACAAAAAAAATGCTTCTGAATTGATCTCATCCTTTATAATTTCATTTTTTTTGTTCAGTAATAACTTAACACTTCAATGAAAATACTCGTTATATCGCGTTGTATCAATAGATATTTCTACTCATTTCTTTCGATTACAAAGAAGAATTAGACATTCTATTAGTTCATGAATCACGATAAGAATTTTATCTGTATTAATATTAATGTGGATAAATAAAATATAAGGGTTCCTTCGTTCCTGATAGTAATTTGTTTAATCAGTGGGTAGGAGTATACTCTGGATCGGGATCGCGGGGAAGTACTTCTTGATCATTTCTACCAACGTAAAGCCCCATTAGGATTCCTTTTATGTTATGCGGAAATAACCCCTTGGATAACTTACTTACATTATCTCTATTATATTACTAATAAATCCTTTGTGTACCTTGGTATTCCTAACCACCCACTCATTTTTGTTCGACCCCCGGTATGGTAACATACAGCAGTAAAAACTCCATACAGTGAATCTTTTAGACCCGCTTCAAACTATGATGATTAGTCAACCAGTTTTGGGGTAACCCGTTTCTACTGTATTATATTTACGTCCGCTTAGCTTAACCCTTGTACCTAGGGAATGAGACTTAATCTTTTGACTGCCAATTTCTAAGCCGTTTTATTTCACTCATATAACTATCTGGTTTTGTTTATCGCCCCGAATGATGAATCAAAAATGAGGATATCTATTCAATACATTCATCAATATATTCCACTTTTTTCTTAGAACTAAATAAAATTATTTCCTAGAATGAAAATGAAATAAAAAAATAGGCAAAAAAAGTGCATGTCCTAACGAATCGCACGTAGAGATATTGATAATACGCATGGAGTTAATGGTATTTCATAACTAATCGATTGAGCAGCAGCTCGTAGACCACCTAAAAAGGAATATTTATTATTTGATCCATATCCTGACATAAGAAGTCCAATAGGAGCAATACTGGAAATGGCAATCCATAAAAAAACTCCTATACTGAGATCGGCTAAAACAAGGCGATATCCAAAAGGAATTACTAAATAACTTAGTAAAATAGATATGACCGCTATAGATGGTCCGATACTGAATAAACGAATATCCCCTCTAGATGGGAGAAGATCCTCTTTAAAGAGTAGTTTGGTACCATCTGCTAGAGCTTGAAGAATTCCCAAAGGACCCGCGTATTCAGGCCCAATACGTTGTTGTACTCCTGCAGATATTTGTCTTTCTAACCACACAATTACCAGTACTCCTATTATGATTCCTAATACAGTAGTAAAAATAGGAACAAGTAACCATATGAGTTCATAAACCTCTTTTAAGGATTCCGATCTGGAAAAAGAATTGATAGCTTCTACTTTTGTCGTATCAATTATCATTTCAACGATCAACCTCTCCCATAATAATATCTATACTACCTAGTATTGTCATAATATCAGCCAATTTCATTCTTTTAACTAGCTGAGGAAGAATTTGCAAATTGATAAAACCGGGCGGACGAATTTTCCATCTCCAGGGAAAAACACTCCGATCTCCTATCAGAAAAATTCCTAATTCCCCCTTTGGGGCTTCTACTCGCACATAAAGTTCTTGTTTAGACAATTCAAAAGTGGGCGAAGGTTTTTTACTAATGAATCGATAATCAAAATCATTCCACTCGGAATCCTTTGTTCTATCAAAGCGCCGTACCTCTAAATTCTCATAAGGCCCCCCTGGAATTCCTTCCAGAGCTTGTTGAATTATTTTTATGGATTCCGTCATTTCACAGATTCGGACTAAATAACGAGCTAATGAATCTCCTTCTTTTTGCCATTGTACTTCCCAATCAAATTCGTCGTAACACTCATAATGATCGACTTTACGAAGATCCCATTGAATTCCGGAAGCTCGTAGCATTGGTCCCGATAAACCCCAATTTATTGCTTCTTCTCCGCCAATAACGCCCACCCCTTCAACTCGCTCCAAAAAAATGGGATTGCGCGTAATAAGCTTTTGATATTCCGTAACCCCCGTCAAAAAATAATCACAGAAATCCAAACATTTATCTATCCAGCCATAAGGTAGATCGGCAGCTATCCCTCCGATACGGAAATAATTATGCATCATTCGCATACCTGTGGCAGATTCGAATAAGTCATATATTAATTCTCTCTCTCGGAAAATATAGAAGAAAGGAGTCTGCGCACCGATATCTGCCATAAAAGGGCCAAGCCATAACAAATGAGAAGCTATACGACTCAGCTCTAGCATAATTACTCTAATATAGCTCGCTCTTTTCGGTACTTGAATATTTCCCAACTGTTCTGGTCCATTTACTGTTATTGCTTCTGTAAACATAGTAGCTAAATAATCCCAGCGTGTTACATAAGGAAGATATTGTATAATTGTTCGATTTTCTGCAATTTTTTCCATTCCTCTGTGTAAATAACCCAATATGGGTTCGCAGTCAATAACATCTTCCCCATCTAGAGTAACAATGAGTCGAAGAACACCATGCATTGATGGGTGTTGAGGACCCATATTGACTATCATGAGGTCCTTTCTTGTAGTTGGTACAGTCATATATTTTTTACCCGATTCATTATTCCATGAATTGCTGAAAACTAAATGTAGTTCATCAAAATTCAAAAATATAATTAAAATTAAAGTAGAATAGAAATCTAATAAATCAAAGAATTCAAAACGAATTTTCAAATTAACTTAACGAGTTTTTGGCTCCCGAATATTCAATTGACTAATTAATTCTTTATAACGTACTCTATTTTTCTTTGACAAATAAGCCAGTAGCCGTTGGCGTTTTCCCAGAATTTTCCGCAGACCTCTCTGAGATAAATAGTCTTTTCTGTGCAATTCCAAATGGGAAGTAAGTCTACGTATCTTATTGGTGAAACTGAATACTTGAAATTCGGCAGACCCCCTATTTTCTTCTTGCGAAATAACCGAAATGCATTTTAACATAATTTAATTAAAGAATCCTTCTTCCCTTTTTCTTTAGTTTTTACAGATATGTATTTTACTGATCAGTAATAATAATAAATGCCAGTCATTTTAATTTCTTATACACAATAATCTGGATTTATTCGTATACTTCTTTATTTTTTTTATCAAATTCAATTAATCAATCCAATTTTCAATTTTATTCGCGGGTATGGGTTCAAAGGATTGGTACATTTCTACAACACCCATAAAGAAGAATGGACCCAAGATAAAAAGATTATGACGACTCATTCCTAGATATAATTGCTAAGATAAGGTCATTGAATCAGTATCATGTACCAGAATATAACACAAGGCGCATGCATATTTTTTTGTCTTCATATATTATACCAGATATGCCCGCTTGATCCGTAGAAATAATACCATCAACTCATTATCAATCGTGGATACATATGTATCCTTAACATACTGAAACGACTACCATTATTGGTATCAAACCAATAGCGATTCATACAAGCTAAATCTTCTAATCGATAATTGGGCCAAAGAAATAATTTTAACTTAATCAATTTATTTGTATCTCCATCAAAACGCTTATCCGCATAAAAAAATTGCCCGCAGTGCCTTGCACTGTTCCCATTGCCAAATACTGGGTTTCTATCCCCAACATTTACATTTTTCGAATCGAAACAAATTTGAATTCTCAATTCTCTACGATGTCTAGGAGATAAAATGTTTTCAGGAACAATAAAATCATAATGATTTTCGTTTTTATTCCCAAACAACTTTTCATGTCGTGCAATAGATTCATTAAGACTATTCTTCTCAACATTTATTTTTTCCTGGAATCTTCGATTTTTTTGATGCTTACTCTTATGCACACGTGAAATAGCTATGGTTTGGTACATGATAAATTGCCCATCCCATTTTATGGATAGCCGAGCTGGTTCAATAACCAACACCCCCCTTTCTATCCATTTTGTAAGAGTTATAACCTTTGGAATCAGCATTACATCCAGACTCATTTCGTCTCTTTGAATAGAGGATATAGCAATTTCCTTTGGGTTTCTCAATCTAAGCAGTAGACAATATAACTTGACATTTTTTATTATTTTTTGGATAAAAGAAGGATTCGATCTCAATTGAAAAAGAAAATATCTTTTCATGAAGAAGTCTAGCTCCGCGGATATGTTGTATTTCCTTCTGTGTTTTTGAATGTATGATCCCCCATAATCTTCTTTAACATCTTTTTGTTTTTTTGATGAATCAGATCCAAGACCCCCCCCGGCTGGCTGTTGGTTTTCTTCTTGATTTCTATGCGCAAATTCGAGCGATTTTTTTTTATTATATGATATACGCATATCCTTTTTTTTTTTTTTGATATTTTTATTAAATTTTAATTTTAAAAGAAGTAAATTTATTGGTATGATCCGCGGTTTAATCTTATATGCATCATTAAGTAAGACAAATTCTGGGAAAAACCAAAGTTCCAGATTCGATATTGGCCAATTTGGTATTTCTTCATTCATTCCCATCCAGTCAAAAGATATTTTTGTTTGATTGGCGGGGTTTATTTGTTTATGAATCGCGAAATCAAAAAGATTTTTATTATCCATTTTATTTTTATCAATTATTTCATATTTCATATAATTATTAGCATTTGTATTTTTTTTAATGTTGGCGTTGCCCCCGATATCTATATTTGTCCATTCCTCAATATCGATCTTTTTTCTAAGACAAAAATTAATAGTTCTCCAATCAAAAAATTTTCTATCCGTATTTTTATACCTATCAATAATATAATCTTCTCGTAGATAATTACTAAGGTCTATATCTTCTGGCCAATCAAAAAATTCAGGATTATATGTCTTGTAATTATAGGTAACCCTCGGGGCCTCTTTTATTTGTAATGCCGACCCATAAATGTATGAATCCTTCTTATCTTCATAATCATAATTAATATATTTATTTGATAAAAGATCATATTTGTAGTTTTTAAATTTATCTTTTTGACTCGGTAATGAATTCACTGCATAATTGTTTTGTTTCTCGTAATGAATTAATTGTTCTTTTTCATATAAATCAAAATTTATTGAGTTTGTATTTTGAACCATAAAACTTTGCTTGATTCTATTTCGCCATTTTTTCGGCACTAATCTAGACCATCTAGTCTGAGATAAATCGCATTTATAGTGGTCATTACCCATTAACCAGCTTTTCCATGTCCATGTATTAATTCCAAAATATTGAAGTTTCTTATGCCTTGATTCGGAATGAAATATTCCTTGTGTTCCACAAAAATTAAGGATTCTATCCTTAATAAAAGGAATTGTTCCGTTATATTGAAATAGGGATTTCAAGTGATACTTGTTGATAACTTGGGTTTGTGATAATTTGTAAAATACATATGCCTGTGACAAGGAAGAGAAGTCACAAAAAATCTGTGAATTTTTATTAATAATATTTGAAATAGGCTTTTTTATAGTCGAAATAAAATGAATTGTATTTTGATTTGTTTCATCATTGTAACTGTATTTATGTTTTTTTGATTTAAGTAAAATTTGTACACTGATTTTTGAAATATTAATGATAGGTAAAAAGATATCTATGTATATCCTTTCAATAAACAATTTAATAAAATAGTGACATTTACGTATTAGTCGGGAACTTCTTCTTTTTAATATCTGCCAAATCTTTTTCGGCGATTCTAATCTTTTATCATCACAACTTGTTTCGTTAGGGCTAATGTTTATATCCGGAGTTATAAGTATGTTTTTCTTGTCTTTTGTTATTTTTTCAATTTGATTTCTGATTGTACTTGTCCTATCAGCCAGATCCTTCATCCTTTTTTCTGTTAGTGAATAATTTGTCCAATCTATAGGTCGAATTCGAATGGACGATTCATGAATCATCTGATTACTTATTATAATTTTTTTTTTATTTCTATTCGATTCATATACTTCTCTTGATCCAAATAACGAAATTGGACTTATTTTTGCAAGCTCTTTCATTAT